GAGATGTCATTCAATCGAAGAAGATGGTATCGTTGACATAAGAGATGTCATTTCTAGTCTATCTCTTTCTATATATGGAAAGTTAAGAAATCATCATATAATAATCGAGAAATTGAAATAGAAAAGAAAAAAGGGAGGTTTGTGATGATTTTAAAATCTTTTCTACTAGGTAATCTATTATCCTTATGCATGAAGATAATAAATTCGGTCGTTGTGGTCGGACTCTATTATGGATTTCTGACCACATTTTCCATAGGGCCCTCTTATCTCTTCCTTCTCCGAGCTCGGGTTATGGAAGAAGGAACTGAGAAGGAGATATCAGCAACAACGGGTTTTATTACGGGGCAGCTCATGATGTTCATATCGATCTATTATGCGCCTCTGCATCTAGCATTGGGTAGACCTCATACAATAACTGTCCTAGTTCTACCGTATCTTTTGTTTCATTTCTTCTGGAACAATCACAAAAACTTTTTTGATTATGGATCTACTACCAGAAATTCCATGCGTAATCTCAGCATTCAATGTGTATTCCTGAATAATCTTATTTTTCAATTATTCAACCATTTCATTTTACCAAGTTCAACGTTAGCCAGATTAGTCAACATTTATATGTTTCGATGCAACAACAAGATGTTATTTGTAACAAGTAGTTTTGTTGGTTGGTTAATTGGTCACATTTTATTCATGAAATGGGTTGGATTGGTATTATTCTGGATACGGCAAAATCATTTGATTCGATCTAATAAGTACCTTGTGTCAGAATTGAGAAATTCTATGGCTAGAATCTTTAGTATTCTCTTATTTATCACCTGTGTCTACTATTTAGGCAGAATGCCATCGCCTATTGGTACTAAGAAACTGAAAGAAACCTCAGAAACGGAAGAAAGCGATGTAGAAACAACTTACGAAACGAAGAAGACGAAACAGGAACAAGAGGGATCCACTAAAGAAGACAAAGATAGCCCGGTTTACGAAGATTCTTATCTTGATATCCATCAAGATAATTGGGAATTGGGAAAACTTAAAGAAGAGAAAACTAATTTTTGGTTTGAAAAACCTATTGTAACTTTTCTTTTCGATTATAAACGATGGAACCGCCCATTGAGATATTTAAAAAATGATAGGTTTGAAAATGCTATACGAAATGAAATGGCACAATATTTTTTTTATATATGCCCAAATAAAGGAAAAAATCTAATCTCTTTTAGAAATATTTATTTATAGAAATAAAAAAGTAATAAAAAAATGAATACAAAAGAAAAATATAAGAATAGATAAGAAGAAATTCGCCCACCTCCCATATATTTAATCCCTTCACCTATAAAGAAACTAATAATACCAATCCCATTTATCATTCCATCAATTATATGTCTATCAAAAAACTGAACTAGTTTAGCTAATTCTCTTATATTTACAGTAAAAATCTTAGTATAAAAAATATCTATATAACCACGATTATATGACCAGTTATATATCACATTTTTTATTAGGTCGAATAAAATTATCGTGCGGCTCTTCTTCACAAATGAATTGACTAAACTCAAATTCTGTATAGATGAATAAACAGATCCATATAAAATGGATGCTATAAATAATCCCAAAAAGGCTATACTTATTGAAAAAACTGCATTTTTTAAAAAATCATAAAAATCCGAAGGCTCATTTTGATGGAAAAATTTTGTAGATGGAGTTAACCACTTTGACAATAGATCAGGATTTAGTCCACCAAAATCAATTCCGATTGATCCAATCAATAAAGTAAATAATACCAATATAAGCATGGGAAATAACATAGTATTGTCCGACTCGTGAGGATAAGTGTAAGTATATTTATTTCTAAAGTAAGTACTAAAGTATCGTACTCTATTTTGAAAAAAATTTTCAATTTGATATATATTTTTTGAAAAAAAAGAAACCTTAGTATTCATTGTTGAAAACAGTAATTTTTTTTTTATTGCTTGGGGTACTTCTTTTCCCCATAAAGATATTGAATAGAAAGAACTATTTTTAGCACTACTGTAATTTTGAAAATAAATACGCAAATGTCCATCAAAAGTAAGTAAATACATTCGAAACATATAAAATGCAGTAAATCCTGCTGTAAATGAGGCGATTATTGCGAAAATTGGTGAATACAACCAACTATCATTAAGAATTTCGTCTTTCGACCAAAAACAAGCAAGAGGTGGAATACCACAAAGAGAAAGTGTACCTAATAAAAAAGTAATTCTTGTAATTGGAATATATTTTGTTAACCCTCCCATAAGAACCATATTTTGACTTTTATCTGGTGAAAATCCAACAATGGATTCCATTGAATGAATAATGGATCCAGATCCTAAAAACAATAAAGCTTTCGAATAGGCATGAGTGATCAAATGGAATAAAGCAGCCCTATAAGAACCTATACCCAGAGCTAATATAATATAACCCAATTGAGACATGGTAGAATAAGCTAAACTTCTTTTAATATCTCTTTGAGCAAGAGCCAAAGTAGCTCCTAATAATACTGTTATTATACCTATTAAGGAAATAAGATTCATTATGTAAGGTATGACTATGAAAAGAGGAAGAAGACGAGCTACAAGAAAAATTCCTGCTGCTACCATAGTAGCAGCATGTATAAGAGCCGAAATGGGAGTGGGTCCTTCCATAGCATCAGGTAACCATATGTGAAGGGGAAATTGTGCAGATTTAGCAACTGCGCCGAGGAATAAAAAAGAAGCACAAAGAGTAATAAATAAAGAATTTACTCCATTATTATGAATTAATTTAGTAACTATTTCGAACAAATCTCGAAATTCTAAACTACCTGTTATCCAATAAAATCCTAAAATTCCTAATAATAAACCAAAATCCCCTATACGATTGGTTACAAAAGCTTTTTGGCAAGCACTTGCTGCAATTGGTCGTGTGAACCAAAAACCTATTAATAAATAGGAGCACATTCCTACAAGTTCCCAAAAAATATAAATTTGTATTAAATTAGAACTAGTAACTAATCCCAACATAGAAGTATTGAAAAAACTCATATAAGCAAAAAATCTCAAATATCCTCGATCATGAGACATATAATTATCACTATAAATAAGAACCATGATTCCAACAGTAGTAATTAATATTGGCATAATAGAAGTAAGCGGATCAATCAAGTGTCCGAACTCTAAAGAAAAATCATTATTGACAGTCCAAGACCATAGATATTGATAGATAAAATTTCCATTTATTTGCTGAATAGAAAGATTAACAGAAAATACCATAGCTATAGTTAGCATCAAAACACTCGGGAAAGCCCACATACGTCGAATATTTTTTGTTGCTGCAGGAATAAGTAGAAGTCCAAATCCTATTAACATAGTAATAGGAAATGGAAGAAAAGGTATTATCCATGCATATTTATATGTATGTTCCATAAAAAACACAAATTTTCGTTTTTTTCTTATAATTGTTTCCGATTCACCAATTTTTATTGTTTTCTTCAAAAACAATAAAAAAATGAAAAAAAAGATATGAAACCTTAAATATTATTATTTTACATTTTTCTTACTTTTTTTAGATATTTCCAAAATTTGAAAAAGTTATAAATTGTTGCTTAAATGCTTTGTTCAAATAGTTCGATATAGAGTCATTTTTTAGTTATTAATTTTTTAACTAAAATATTCATTTTTGAATTTATTTGAAGTAGAATTTTTTTTTTTATAAAAAAAAGATAAGGAGAATATGATATAAAAAAAAAATTGCCACTAGACTAAAATTGTATTCTAGTAATATATAACATATCATATACTATAGTAAGCAAAGAAAAAGTAAGAAAAGTAAGCAAAAATAACTATACCAATATCAGTAGAATATGGATATGGATGTATAGTTTGCATCAATAAATCAACTAATTTTTCTAGTAATTTATTTATTATTACCTAATTTCTATTTTTTATGAAATTGATTGATTGGATTGAAATCCAATAAGATAAGAAAATATCAGAAATCTTATAAAAATCCTTACTTCGTATATTCTAGAACTGAATAAAAAAAAACGTAAAATGAAAGTTCCTTTTCTTAGCTAACGGAATGTCTTGTTTAACATATTAATTACTAGAAAATTCCTTTAAAAATTTTTCTTTCTTTTCTTCTATTTTTTCCTAGTTTATTATATATGTAACACACATGTATATGTATATATAAACAATATATTTGTATTGTTAAAAAAAAAGATTATCGACGAAATTTAATATAATATAAAAAATGACTAAAACTAAAAAAAAAAACGATCCATATTGATCAATACATGTCTTTCACATACAACAATAAAAAGGAAGAACTCTTTTTTTTATGGCAGTTCCAAAAAAACGTACTTCTATATCAAAAAAACGTATTCGTAGAAATATTTGGAAGAAAAAGGGAAATTTAGTTGCAATAAAAGCCTTTTCTTTAGCAAAGTCAATTTCTACGGGAAATTCAAAAAGTTTTTTTGTTCGGCAAACAAATAAGAAAATCTTGGAATAATTTGAATTCCGTGATTTAAAGAATTTTTCTATATATAGAATATGCAAATTTTTAATTAACTTATGTATTTATTTACCTCCTCAAGATTAGTTAGAACTAGCAGACAGATAAGTTAATATTCGACATAAAATAGCTGCTAGTTTGGTTCTAAGTATTATTTTATTTCTTTTCCTAGTAGAAATTTTTTTCCATTAGGAAAAGAAATAAAATGTAATTATAATTAATATTAAAACTGTTTTATTATATGTCTATCTCAAGGTCAAATTAAATTTGTTTTGTTTACTAAGTATTATTCTATATTTAAATTATGTACATAACAAACAACAAATATTAATATAATTATTATATATATATATATTTTCTATATAATTACTATATAATTAGAATAATACACTAATATACTAAATACATTAAAAAGTAGACTAAAAACAAGATTTTTAGAAAACGAGTCTTTTAATTTCTAATTTAATTTATTAAATTTAGTAATTATATTTTGATATGTATAAAATCATCCTATTTATTTAATTTATATTTCTTTTTTGATAAAAAAGATCTTTCTAAGTTTTCTAAGTGTTATTAAAAATGAAAAGAATACTTTAGTTTAAACAAAAGAGTTTTTAAAAACCCTTATTCATCCATTTCCTAAAGGATAACTAGATCGGATTCTAGAATCTACATCTAGACGATTCAACATGAATTGACTATTATTATTTCAAGTAAGCCGCTATGGTGAAATTGGTAGACACGCTGCTCTTAGGAAGCAGTGCTAGAGCATCTCGGTTCGAGTCCGAGTGGCGGCATACTCTAAAAGAGATAGAATGGATCTTATAATGTATTTAATTCCCGATTTCAATTCTGTAATGAGACCCTTTTTATGTATGATATTTGCGACTTTAGAACATATATTAACTCATCTCTCTTTTTCGATCGTTTCAATTGTGATTGCGATTCATTTGATGATTCTATCAGTTCACGAAATCATCGGATTACGCCATTCGTCGGAAAAAGGAATGTTAGCTACTTTTTTTTCTCTAACAGGATTATTAGTTATTCGTTGGATTTCTTCGAGACATTTTCCATTAAGTAATTTATACGAGTCATTGATCTTCCTTTCGTGGAGTTTTTCCATTATTCATATGGTTTCTAAGCTATGGAATCATAAAAATGATTTAAGCACAATAACCGCGCCAAGTGCCATTTTTACTCAAGGTTTCGCTACATCTGGTCTTTCAAGTAAAATGCATCAATCAGCAATATTAGTACCTGCTCTACAATCTCAGTGGTTAATGATGCATGTAAGTATGATGTTATTGAGCTATGCGGCTCTTTTATGTGGTTCGTTATTATCAGTCGCTTTTTTAGTCATTACATTTCGAAAAAACATCGATATTTTTTTTAGAAGCAAAAATTTATTAATATTAATTAAGTCATTTTTCTTTGGGAAGATCGAATACTTGAACGAAAAAAGAAGTGCTTTTAACAACACTTCTTTTCTTTCATTTCCAAATTATTATAAATATCAATTAATTCAGCGTTTGGATTATTGGAGTTATCGTGTTATTAGTTTAGGGTTTACCTTTTTAACCATAGGTATTCTTTCTGGAGCAGTATGGGCTAACGAAGCATGGGGGTCTTATTGGAATTGGGACCCCAAGGAAACTTGGGCATTTATTACTTGGACCATATTCGCGATTTATTCACATACTAGAACAAATCAAAGTTTGCACGGTACGAATTCGGCACTTGTAGCTTCTATAGGATTTCTTATAATTTGGATATGCTATTTTGGGATCAATCTATTAGGAATAGGTCTACATAGTTATGGTTCATTCACATAAAATCTAATTAAATTGTAGAAATTCCATGCGGAATAAGTAAGACATATATAACGAAAATTTGTGTGAGTTTTTAAGAACTGTTTGAATTAAGATTCAAACAGTTCTTAAAAACTTGGGATACATCTTTCTAATTCACTTTATTATTTTTTTTTCGTTGTACAGCGAATAGTTTCAAAAATCTTATAATTAAGAATTATAAGACTTTCTATCTCATTAAGAAAAAAAAACTATCTATGAAAATAATTAGATAGGATAGCTTGTATCTTGTCAACTGATAAAGAAAGAACGAAATCGGGATAAATACCAATTCCTATTACGGGTAAAAGGATACAGATTGAAACAAATAGTTCTCGTGGTCCAGAATCCATGAAATTTGAGTTTATAACATTGAAAAAATTGTATCCATAGAACATTTGCCGTAACATAGATAACAAATAAATAGGAGTTAATATCATTCCAATTGCCATTACAAGGGTAATTAATATTTTTGGCATTAAAAGATATTTTGGACTGGTAATTAGTCCAAAAAATACTACTAATTCTGCAACAAAACCACTCATTCCCGGCAATGCAAGAGAAGCCATCGAGAAACTACTAAACATGGTAAATATTTTTGGCATTGGAATGGATATTCCCCCCATTTCGTCGAGATAAACAAGACGTATTCTATCACAACTCATTCCTACCAAGAAAAAAAGTGCAGCACCAATAAATCCATGAGAGAGTATTTGTAAAATGGCTCCGTTGAGTCCCATGTCGGTTATAGAACTAATTCCTATAATTGTGAAACCCATGTGCGATACAGAAGAATAGGCTATTCTTTTTTTTTGATTGCGTTGACCAAGCGAGGTTGAAGCTGCATAAATTATTTGGATTGCCCCTACTATCACTAACCAGGGAGAAAATATAGAGTGAGCATGTGGTAATAATTCCATATTGATACGAATCAATCCATATGCTCCCATTTTTAATAAGATTCCCGCTAGAAGCATACATGTACTGTAATGTGCTTCTCCATGGGTATCTGGTAACCATGTATGTAGGGGTATAATCGGTGATTTGACAGCATAAGCAATAAGGAAGCCCAAATAGAATATTATTTCTAATGTCACAGGATAGGACTGATTAGCTAATCTGTCAAAATCCAATGTCGGTTCATTGGAACCATATAAACCCATACTTAGAACTCCTATTAAGAGAAAAATGGAACCCCCCGCAGTGTACAAAATAAACTTTGTAGCCGAGTACAAACGTTTCTTTCCTCCCCACATAGATAAAAGTAAGTAAACAGGAATTAATTCTAACTCCCACATGATAAAAAAAAGTAAAAGATCTCTCGAAGAAAATAATCCTATTTGACCACTGTACATTGCTAACATCAGGAAATAGAACAATCGCGAATTTCGAGTAACAGGCCAAGCTGCTAAAGTAGCTAAAGTAGTGATAAATCCTGTTAGTAAAATGGGTCCTATGGAAAGTCCGTCGATTCCCAGTCTCCAGTGAAAATTGAAAACATTTATCCATTTAGCATCCTCTTCTAATTGAATTAATGGATCGTCCAATTGGAAATGATAACAGAAGACATAGGTTGTTATAAGGAGTTCTAATAAACAAATACATATAGTATACCATCTAAATACCTTATTCCCCTTATGAGGGAGAAAGAAAATTGAGGAACCCGCGAATATTGGCAAAACTACAAGTATTGTTAACCAAGGGAAATAACTCGTGATAAAGACAAGATGCGTTTTGACCAAAAAGCCCGTGCTCAAGAAAATATATTCTTTTGAGCACGGGCTTTTATCGGTAAAAAGGAATCAAATGATTCAAGTGGAATTTATTATAACGTATCAATAAGATAGACCCATGCTGCGAGTTGTTTCATGCCATAAATAAACACGGACACTCAAAAAATCTGTTGGACAGGCAGATTCACATCTTTTACACCCTACACAGTCTTCCGTTCTTGGCGCGGAAGCAATTTGCTTAGCTTTACATCCGTCCCAAGGTATCATTTCCAATACATCTGTGGGGCAGGCTCGTACACATTGAGTGCACCCTATACATGTATCATAAATTTTTACTGAATGTGACATTGGGTCTATAAATTCCAGTTTTGAACATAAAAAATTTTCGATCTGGTAAAGTAAAGTAAAAAAAAAATAATAAAAAATTTCTAATTATATAATTTATTATATATTTCTATTTCCTTTATATATGGAAACCAGATGAATCAATGATTTATCAAAAAAAATCTTAAGAATCAAAATTTTTATAAGTCTGTTCATCAGAAGGGACCAAGAGACTTTGATTTATCTTTCAACAACCATGATCATATGAGTCGCATGAATTACACGTGCAACTTCACGTTGACTAATGGATCGTCAATATTTCAATATATATTTATATTGAAATATTACTATACATATTAGTATTATTTGTAAATAAATATGTAAAAGACACTGAAATGATATTTTATAGAAAGTTTTTTCTATAATTTCTATATATATATTCTAAGTTATGACTAATTCTTCAACAAACTTGATTGATTAATACGAGTTGATTTTCTGTTACGATAGATCGACGAAACAATAGCTAGCCCAATAGCGGCTTCCGCCGCTGCAATCGCTATAATAAAGATTGAGAAAATCTCGCCTTTTAATTGGCGACTATCAAATATATCAGAAAATAGTACGAGATTAATATTAACCGAATTTAGTATAAGTTCAAGACACATAAGTGCTCTAACCATGTTTCGACTTGTGATCAATCCATAGATACCGATTGCAAATAAATAGACACTCAAAAAAAGTACATGTTCGAACATCATTGACTAACTCCTGATCAACCTCGATTCGTTTCAATATGAACAAAAATTCAACCAAGTTGATTGATAGAATCGAGCAATTACATAAAAAAGGGAATATTGACAGTAGATTAAACTAAAATTTTTTTTTTATTCTAACTAAACTAAACTATTTATTATTGACGAGCCATAGTAATTGCGCCTATCAAAGAAACTAAAAGAATTATAGAAATTAGTTCAAACGGAAGATAAAAATCTGTTGATAAATGAATTCCAATTTGTTGGACGTTGTTTATAAAGTCTTGCTCTATAATCTGATTTGATCTTGTAGTCCAAATAATTCCGTACCATGACGTATCTGCGATAGTAGTAATTAGTGAAAAAAGAATACTTATACAAACCAGTGAAGTGACTCCATCTCCAATAGTCCAAAGATAGGAGTCGTTAGAATATTCTGAACCATTCACGAACATAACAGCAAATATGATTAAGACATTTATGGCTCCCACATAAATAAGAAGCTGGGCAGCAGCTACAAAAAAGGAGTTTGATAAAATATAGAATAAGGATATACAAACAAGAACCGATCCCAACGAAAAGGCGGAATAAATTGGATTAGTAAACAATACTACTCCTAGACCTCCTAATATAAGAAATGATCCCAGAAATACTACAAGTATATCATGTATTGGTCCAGGTAAATCCATTATGTATAAGAGAAAAATCAGTCAAAATGTTTCATGACCTTACTAAATAGTCCAGGAAAGAGAGGGGTGTTCCCCTTATTTTTTTTTTCTTATATATGATGAGTTTTTAATGCAATTAAATCTTAATATGGATGCATTACTGTGGATATAGATAAAATTATTAAAATTATCGGCCAATCTTTTCTTTTTTCTTTTAGAGATTATAATTTTTTAATTAATTAAGAAAACACATATTCACAGTTTAAATTAAAGAGTGATTCTCAATAATCTAATCAATAGTTAATAAGATAAGTTTATTAGATTCTCATAAAAAAAAAAGAAGACTTGTTTCTGTTTATCTTTATATAAAAAAATATTAGTAATCAGTAATCGTTCTTGAATCAAGGGGTTTATCTTTATCCATTTTGATTTGACTGGAATTCATAATTGTTTGAATTGTGTAATCTCCAATTACTGACATTGGTAACCGGCCTAATGCAATTTGATTATAATTTAATTCGTGACGATCATAAGTTGAAAGTTCATATTCTTCAGTCATCGATAAACAGTTTGTTGGACAATACTCGACACAATTACCACAAAATATACAGACTCCAAAATCAATACTATAATTAAACAATTGTTTCTTTTTAATCTCTCTTTTAAACCTCCAATCAACAACGGGTAGATCTATGGGACATACACGAACACATACCTCACAAGCAATACATTTATCAAATTCAAAATGAATTCGACCGCGGAAACGTTCTGATGTGATCGATTTTTCATAAGGATATTGAATAGTTACAGGTAAACGATTTGTATGGGATAGGGTAATTATGAAACTTTGACCAATGTACCTTGCCGCCCGTATTGTTTGTTGACCAAAATTTATGAACCCGGTCACCATAGGGAACATATTGTAGATCTCCGTGAATAATTTGATGTTTCTTTCTCTTGTTTAAGATCAGTTATGAATGGAGAATATCGTTATCTTATTCTATTCTTTATAGGTAAATAAGTTGGGAAGAAGTTGTCAATAATAGATTACCCAGAGAAATAGGTAAAAGAAATTTCCATCCAAAATTTAAAAGTTGGTCCATTCTCAGTCTAGGTAAAGTCCATCTTACTGTGATAGGAATGAACAAAAACAAATAAGCTTTAGCTAATGTAATAAATATACCAATTGTTATTCCAAAAACTCCTGTCATTTTATTTAATCCGAAAAATTCAGGAATAGATATATACGGAATAGAGAAATTCCACCCACCTAAGTAAAGAACTGTTATAAATAATGAAGAAACTAATAAATTTAGGTAAGAAGCAAGGTAAAATAGAGCATATTTAATACCCGAATATTCTGTTTGATAACCTGCTACTAATTCCTCCTCTGCTTCTGGTAAATCAAAAGGTAATCTCTCACATTCTGCTAGAGAAGAAATTAAAAAAACAACAAACCCTATAGGCTGACGCCACAGATTCCACCCCCAAAAACCATATTTTGACTGTGACTCAACTATATCAACTGTACTTGAACTGTTAGATAATCATAGTCGATAATAACATTACTGTTCATATCGCTATTTCAAAACCGTACATGAGACCTCAGCTTCATACGGCTCCTCTATGGTCACAAATAAATGTAAGTTAAGTACTTGTTTGGTATTATTGTAATTTTTATATTCTAATTCTAATACCGGTAAGTCCAAAATTAGACCAACGAAATTCCGTCTGCTAGAATAAAAAAGCGCTTCCGAATTGATCTTTTCCATTAAAATTACAATTTCTCTTTATTCGATAATAACTTAATCCTTAAATAAAATACTCGTTATATCAATAAATTAGGTTTTATCAATAACTCTAAAGAAAGAATTAGTTAGAAAGAATTGATCATTAATTCAAAATTTATGATTAAGAATTACATGTATGTATATAATAAATAGATATGAATATTGAATGGGTAAAATAAATAAGAAATAAATATCCTGTATCGTATTTTTTTGTTTCATTTTTCCCATTCAATATTTTGCATTCTATTTCTTTTGTTCCTGTCCTATTCTTCTTTCTCAGAGGAGAGGAGGTACTCTGAAAAAAAAAAATAAAAGATTAATTCGTTTTTTATAGTCATTTCTTTAATCAGTGAATAGGAGCATACTCGAGATCGGAATCGTGGAGAAGTACTACTTGGTCATTTCTACCAACTTAAAGTCCTCATTATGATTCGTTTTATCCAAAGTTTTATGTAAAAAATCTTTTTTTTTTATCTTAAATTATCTCCATTACTAATCTTTTGTGTACCTTGGTGTTCCTAACTGTCCACTGATTTTTTATTGATCTCCAGTATGGTAATAAATACAAGACAGTAGTAGAAACCCCATACGGGTGATCTTTTGTACCCGCTTCAAGATATGATAATTGGTCAAAGAATCTTAACCTTGGGGTAAACAGTTTATACTGCTTATGTTTCTATTCTCGTACATAGGGAATGAGATTTAATCCTCTTACTGCAAATTTATAAGCAGTTTGCTTTTACTCATCTAACTATCTAGCTTAATTTATCAACCCTAATGATAAATAAAAAAGAAAATATCCATTGAATATAATATATTCAATTTCTTTATTCTATTTCTAGTTTTAGAAAAGAGAGAAAATAATAATGTTCTGCCGAATCACACGTAGAGATATTGATAACACACATAGAGTTAATGGTATTTCATAACTGATAGATTGAGCAGCAGCCCGTAGACCACCTGAAAAAGAATATTTATTATTCGACCCATATCCTGACATAAGAAGTCCAATAGGGACAATACTTGAAATGGAGATCCATAAAAAAACGCCTATACTAAGATCGGCCAAAACAAGGTGATATCCAAAAGGAATTACTAAATAACTTAGTAGAACAGATATGACCGCTATAGACGGTCCCGCGCTGAACAAACGAAGATCTCCTCTAGATGGGAGGAGATCCTCTTTAAAAACTAATTTGGTTCCATCTGCTATAGCTTGAAGAATTCCCAATGGACCGGCATATTCAGGCCCAATGCGTTGTTGTATTGCTGCAGATATTTCTCTTTCTAACCACACAATTACTAGTACCCCTATTGTTATTCCCAATATAAGGGTGAAAATAAGAACAAAGATCCATATGAGTCCATAGACTTCTTTTAAAGATTCCGATCTAGAAAAAGAATTTATAGCTTGTATTTCGGCTTCTGTCATATCAATTATCATTTCAACGATCAACTTCTCCCATAATGATATCTATACTACCTAATATCGTCATGATATCTGCCAATTTCATTCTTTTAACTAGTTGAGGGAGAATTTGCAAATTGATAAAACCGGGTGGACGAATTTTCCATCTCCAAGGGAAAACACTACTATCTCCTATCAAATAAATTCCTAATTCTCCTTTTGGGGCTTCTACTCTCACATAAAGTTCTTGCTTTGACAATTCAAAATTGGGCGAAAGTTTTTTAGTAATAAATCTATATTCAAAATTATTCCATTCGGAATTTTTTGCTTTATCAAAACGTCGAACTTCTAAATTCTCATAAGGTCCTCCAGGAATTCCTTCTAGAGCCTGTTGAATAATTTTTATAGATTCCTTCATTTCACCGATTCGTACTAAATAACGAGCTAGTGAATCTCCTTCTTTTTGCCATTGGACTTCCCAATCAAATTTATTGTAACACTCATAACTATCAACTTTACGAAGATCCCATTGGATTCCAGAAGCCCTTAACATTGGTCCTGATAAACCCCAATTTATTGCCTCCTCTCCACCAATAATGCCCACTCCCTCAACGCGTTCCAAAAAAATAGGATTACGCGTAATAAGTTTTTGATATTCAACAATTCCTGTTAAAGAATAATCGCAAAAATCCAAACATTTCTCTATCCAGCCATAAGGTAAATCAGTAGCAACCCCCCCAATACGGAAATAATTATGCATCATTCGCATACCTGTAGCGGCTTCGAATAGGTCATATAACAATTCCCTTTCTCTGAAAATATAGAAAAAGGGAGTCTGTGCACCGATATCTGCCATAAAAGGTCCAAGCCATAATAAATGAGAAGCTATACGACTAAGTTCTAGCATAACTATTCTAATGTAACTAGCTCTTTTAGGTACTTGAATGCTTTCTAATCGTTCTGGTGCATTTACTGTTATTGCTTCTGTGAACATAGTGGCTAAATAATCCCACCGTGTTACATAAGGCAAATATTGTATAATTGTTCGATTTTCTGCTATTTTTTCCATCCCTCTATGTAAATAACCCAATATAGGTTCACAATCAATAACATCTTCACCATCGAGAGTAACAATTAGTCGAAGAACCCCATGCATTGATGGGTGGTGAGGACCCATATTCACTATCATGAGATCCTTTCTTGTAGCTGGTACAGTCATAACTTTTCTTCCTTAATTCAATCTTTTCTTCCTTAATTCAATTCAGTATTCCATGAATTTAGCAAAATGAAGTTGATCAAAATGCAAAATTTAATAACTAAAGAAAAAATTCAAACCAATCTTAAACTTAAAATTAACGAGTTTTTGATTCCCGAATACCCAACTGGTTAATCAATTTCTTATAACGTACTCGATTTTTCTTTGACAAATAATCCAATAGCCGTTGACGTTTTCCCAGAATTTTTCGTAAACCTCTTTGTGATAAAAAATCTTTTTTATGTAATTTTAAATGTGAAGTAAGTCTTTGTATCTTATCAGTGAAACTAAATACTTGAAATTCAACAGATCCACAGTTTTTTTCTTTTTCTTGTCGAATAGCCGAGATGAATGAATTTTTGACCATAAAAACAAAATTTTCTTTTTTTTTTTTTTACGCTAATTTTACCGATCAGGAAAAATATAAATTATTATACGTGTTATTTGCAGTTATTTGAATTTAGTACAAAAAAATTTCTCATTTCTTCATATAGAATTTTTTCTATCCAAATCAAATTGAAAACTTGATTTGGATAAAAAGGAACGATCCATTTTTTTTCTTTCCTATTCAGGAAAGAAAATGTTTTTTCGATAAAGAAAAATAGATATAAGATATAGAGGAAATATACTATGTTATATTTATATTTATTATATACTAGTAATATAATTAAAGAATTTAAAGAATTCTGAATCGTGGATACATATGTATTCTTGATATACTGAAATTACTGCCATTATTGGTATCAAACCAATAACGATTCATACAAGCTAAATCTTCTAATCGATAATTGGGCCAAAGAAAAAATTTGAATTTAATGAATTTCTTTGTATATGTATTAAGATGTTTTTCCTTGTTCAAAAATTGTCCACAGTTTTTTATGTTGTTTTGATTACAGAATATTGGATTTCTACCCATAATATTCCCATTCTGAGAATTAAAACAAATGAAAATTCTCAATTCTCTACGACGTCTAGGGGATAGAATATTTTCAGGAACAAGGAAATCATAATAATTTTTGTTGTTTTTAGTCATAAGTATATTGCTGTGTTGTGCAACAGATTCATGAATTTTTTTTTTATCAACATATTCTTTTTTTATTATGTATTTTCCATCAGTTTGGCGTTTAGTCTTATCAATCAATGAAATACCTATGGTTTGATATATAATATCTTTTCCATCCCTTTTCATAGATAGACGAATTGGTTCGACAATAAATATGCCTCTTTTTACCAATTCTGTAAGAGTTAGATCTTTCTGAATCAACATTACATCTAGATGCATCTCTCCTCTTTGAATTGAAGATATAGCTATTTCCTTTGGATCTATCAGTCTAAGTAGAAGACAATATACCTTTATATTATTGATCATTCGTTGATTCAAGAGATCATCCCATCTTAATTGAAAAAGAAAATATTTTTTCAAGAAGAAATTGAGTTCTGCTTCTTTCTTGCTCTTAGATTGTTTTTTTTTTCTACCCTTTTTAATGTCTGTTCTTGTATAATCTGTCTCAACATCTTTTTCATTTTGTTTTCGTAAATCTAATACAAGATTTCCTTGACCTTGTTGTTCATTTTTTTTTTTTACATTGATCTTTTTACTTTTACTAATATTTTCATAGAAATGAAAATTTAAAATAAGTAATTTGGTAGGTATGATCCACGGTTTTATTTTATACGTATTAAAAAGTAGTAAAAATTCTGGGAAAAACCAAGGTTCTAGATTTGATATGCTACGATAGAATTTTTCTTGATTCATTCCCATCCAATCAAAAAAGGAATTTTTTTTTAATTTTTGATAATTTAGATTTTTAGTATTTTTATGAATTTTGGTGTTGATAGGCGTATTGGTCCGGGTCTCAATATCAATATTATTTCTAATACAGAAATGGGGAATTTTATAATTTAAAAATAGTCTATCCATATTTTTGTCCGTATCAATGAGAAATCTTTTTTCTAGATAATTATTAATAACTATCCTTATCAATCCATAAAATGGTTCGGGTTTTAGTGTATTGAAATTAGATGAAATTTTTTTGTTTTCCACTTCTTGTAATTGTAACGTTGATTCATAAATATATGAGTTTTTATTATCCTCAAAATTTATATATTTATATGATAAAATATCATATCCGAAATGTTTTTTCAATTTGTTTTTTTGACTCATCAATGAATTTACTGCATAGTAATTTTCTTTCATGTAATGAATTAATTGGTCTTTTTCTTTTTTATATAAATCTGATTTCGCCGATTTCGTTGAGTCTTCTTTTTGAATTATACGACATTGGTTGGCGCTATTTTGCCATTTTTTTGGTACTAAATAAGACCACTTAGTCTGAGATAAATTATATTGATAATGACCCCTTAACCACATTTTCCATTTATTCATTCTATACTTATGTATTTTCTTATGCTTTGGTTTGGAACCAAATATTCCTTGTATTGTACAATAATTCTTTATTATATCTGTAAGAAAAGGATAGGTGTTATGATATTGAAGTACAGATTTCAAAGCATATTTATTAAGTAATTGATTTTGCGAGAATTTGTAAAATATATATGCTTGAGACAAAGAAGATAAGTCCCAATAAATATTAGAATTTTTATTGCTAATGCTAATACTAAAATTAGTATTATAAAAAATATTATAAAACGACTTTTTTATAGTCGAAATAAAGTTCATTATTTTTTGATTTGTTTTATCATTATAAATGTATTTAGTTAAAATTTTGTTTGTTGATTTAAAACTTGGAATCTTAATGATACATAGTAATAGATTCATGTATATTTTTTCAATGAAAGATTTTATAAAATAATGCGATTTACGTATTAATCGGATATTTTTTCTTTTAAATATTTGCCAAATATCCTTCTGTAATTCCGCTCTTTTATCATCATAAGTTAGAACTATTTTTTTATTGTCTTTTGTGATTCTTTTTATTTGACTCCTAATTGTGATTGTCTTATTAGCAAGATCTTTCATTTTTGTTTCGATAAGTGAATAATTTGCATTTCCGCAATTCAGGAATTGAATTGTAATCGTCGATTCGCGAAGAATCTTATTATTTATATTAAAATCTCTTACATCTTTATTTTTAGTCGGTTCATATATTTTAACCCTACTTGATTTTAATTTTAATATGGGTTTTACTTTTTCAAGTTTTTTCATTATTAGGTCCATAAATAGAATTATTTTGACGATCCATCTTTTTTTTTTTTTTGAAACTTTTAGAACCCCATTTCCTCTTTCTTTGAAAACTCTTATAACTTCTAAAAGTTTCTTTTTAGCTTTTATCGTTTTTTTTTCGAGTTCTTTAAAAATTGGTTCAAAGAAAGAGGGTCGTTTTCGGGGAGACCCAAAAGGTAGCTCTGCTTCTCTTCCCCAAACTGTTAAAAAACAAAAGTTATCTTTTTTCTCTTTTTTTTGCCTTTGCTGATCCCCATAATTAAATCGTACCTTAGATCTTTGCCAAGGTTTCAGACAAAAAGGAAATAGAATCTTTATTTGAATACCATCGCTTAACCAATTTTTGGGAAATTCTGTTTCTGATAATTGAACACCATTATAAGTACATTTAACATGCATTTCTCCATTCCATTCCTTCCAATCCTCGTACCATTCGGGGAATTGAAACAATAACATACGACTAATATTTTTAACTATTATTAATACGGGAAATAGAACATATTTTCTAAGAAAAGATTGGGTTACTAATATTAAACCTCTTATTGCTTGAGTAAATAGAAAGCTATCCCAAGCCTCTGATATTGCTATTCGTTCATTTTCCTCTTCTTTCTCTTTGTTTGTTTTCTCATTTCCTTTTGTATGTTCTTGTTCAAAATAGGAAATTTGAGATTCTGAGGTTCTCTCTAACCAATTTCTAATTTTAAATATATCAAAAAACGAAAAAAAAAATGTTTTGTCTATTCGATCCAAAAAAAGTGGAGAATGCACATTTGCTTGAAATACTTTCAAGATAATTGTTTTACGTCTTTGAGCACGCATAGATCCTTTGATTATACCACGTCGAAAATCCGATTGTTGTGAGTAACGTATCAAAGCCACCTCGTCTTCTTCATCACTAGTATTACTAGTAGTATTATTAGTAGCACTCGAATTAGTACTCTGATCGTTATCAGTATAAATTATTATGCGTTTCCCTTTTCTTGACCGAATTTCAGGATCTTCCGTCGATTCTTCTTCATCTTCTTCTTCCAAATCATCTGTTAATTTGTATGACCATCTAGAGACCTTTTTACTAATTTCTTCCATTCCAATAGAATTTTTTCTAATTTTTATTAGATCATTTGGATCAGTTGTAATTACATCGAATAAAAATTTCAAAGATTTTTTTTGACTTTCTGAATCTATTCCTTGCGCGTGTTCAAAATAAAATTTTTCAATTGAGGTTAAGGAATTCTCAATAGGATTCGATAAAAATTTCTCATCAGAATAAAACCTATTCTTTTTATGTTCAAATGTTTGAGAATTTTTAGGAAATAGACCATGAATTTTATTTATCCACAATATTTCTAAGGAATCCACTCTTGAAGTTATTAAATCAGTCATGATTTCATCTGAATCTACATTTTTTATTGTTCCGCGATAAGGTCCATTTAAAAGGGGATCATATATTTTGGGTAAATATTCTTGTTCATGCTCATCATCACATAATCTGGTTCTTTTTTCTAGTATATTTAAAGCAAAAGATCCTTTCTCTTTTTCTAAATTTTGTATTCTACTTACAAATTCGTTCCTTAAGTTGTATTTTTTTTGTTCATTATTATAAATCCAATAATTATATAGGTCTTCGTGGTATAGTTTTTCTGGCGTGTAGAAAGAAATTTTTCGCTCTATCATTTCTGAAAAGGTTGATAAACTTGGCGGATATGTAAAAGAGATTAGATTTTTTCCTTTATTTGGGCATATATAAAAAAAATATTGTGCCATTTCATTTCGTATAGCATTTTCAAACCTATCATTTTTTAAATATCTCAATGGGCGGTTCCATCGTTTATAATCGAAAAGAAAAGTTACAATAGGTTTTTCAAACCAAAAATTAGTTTTCTCTTCTTTAAGTTTTCCCAATTCCCAATTATCTTGATGGATATCAAGATAAGAATCTTCGTAAACCGGGCTATCTTTGTCTTCTTTAGTGGATCCCTCTTGTTCCTGTTTCGTCTTCTTCGTTTCGTAAGTTGTTTCTACATCGCTTTCTTCCGTTTCTGAGGTTTCTTTCAGTTTCTTAGTACCAATAGGCGATGGCATTCTGCCTAAATAGTAGACACAGGTGATAAATAAGAGAATACTAAAGATTCTAGCCATAGAATTTCTCAATTCTGACACAAGGTACTTATTAGATCGAATCAAATGATTTTGCCGTATCCAGAATAATACCAATCCAACCCATTTCATGAATAAAATGTGACCAATTAACCAACCAACAAAACTACTTGTTACAAATAACATCTTGTTGTTGCATCGAAACATATAAATGTTGACTAATCTGGCTAACGTTGAACTTGGTAAAATGAAATGGTTGAATAATTGAAAAATAAGATTATTCAGGAATACACATTGAATGCTGAGATTACGCATGGAATTTCTGGTAGTAGATCCATAATCAAAAAAGTTTTTGTGATTGTTCCAGAAGAAATGAAACAAAAGATACGGTAGAACTAGGACAGTTATTGTATGAGGTCTACCCAATGCT